CGACTGGAAAATCTAAATTACGTTGAAGGTTTAAAATCCATTTCAATTTCAAATTGACTAAAAAGTCAATTTGAAATGCTTTTTCTATTTTTTTTCTAGAATGTCTAATATCTTTTTTACATCTTCTATGTGAAAATGTTCAATTTTGATAAGGTCTTCTTGACTGTTATTCAAAAGGTCCAATAATGTATGTATATTGGACTTTTTGAGACAATTATAGATTCTGGGAGGCAATTCTAATTGGTCAATAAAAATATATTGAAATGCTAGTTCTTTTTTTTTTTTTCTTAGGTTAACTAATCTATTATGAAAAGGAAAAAGGGGTAAAGTAACTTGATGTTGATTGTTCTCTAAATAGAACGTTTCTTCTTCTACATGTAGAAAAGGAATAAATAAATTAATCAAATTCCGGGAGGCTTCATGAAGTACTTCTTTAGGAGTTAAACTTCCATTTGTCCATATTTCTAGAAAAAGAATCTCTTGTTTTTCATCCCCATTCCCATAAGAATGAATACTATGATTCGCGTTTTGAACAGGCATGAATACAGCATCTATAGGATAACTTCTGTCTTCAAAGTTATTTGACATTTTTAGACTATATCCGCGATTCCTCTCGATTTTTAATCCAATACACAAATCTATTGGTTCCGTTAAGGTAGCTATATGCTGTGTATTATCAATGATTTCCACAGAGGGCGGTAAAATGATGTCTCGAGCAGTTATATATCCGGGACCTTGGACACAAATAAGCGCGTTGCGCGTTCCATATAGATGACTTCTTAATACAATCTCGTTCAAATTCATTAACATTTCATGTACTGATTCTTGAATACCTACTATGTTAGAATAGTCATGTGGTATGTTCTCAGATTTTGCACGTGTAATACATGTTCCTTCTATTTCGCCAAGTAAAGCTCTTCGCATCGCAATGCCTATTGTGTCGGCTTGACCTTTCATAAGTGGAGACAGAATAAAGCGTCCATAATAAAGACGCTTACTGTCTCTTCTTGATTCAACACACTTCCACTGTAGTGTCCGAGTAGATACTTTTACTTTCTCTCGAACCATAGTAATTTTATTTGATCAGATCATTGAATCGTTTATTTCTCTTGACACCCTTTCAGCCTTTATTTAGTTCTATACACGTCTTTTTTTAGGGGGTCTACAACCATTATGTGGCATAGGGGTTACATCTCGTACGAAACTTAAAAGTATACCGCTTCTACGAATAGCTCGTAATGCTGCATCTCTTCCCAGTCCAGGGCCTTTTATCCTTACTTCAGCTCGTTGCATACCTTGATCCACTACTGCTCGAATAGCATTTCCTGCTGCGGTTTGGGCAGCAAAAGGTGTTCCTCTTCTTGTACCCCTGAATCCACAAGTACCCGCGGAGGACCAAGAAATCACCCGACCCCGTACATCTGTAACGGTCACAATGGTATTGTTGAAACTTGCTTGAACATGAATAACTCCCTTTGGTATTCTACGTACATTTTTACGTGAACCACTACGTGTATTTTTACGTGAACCAATTCTTAATATAGGTTTTGCCATATTTTTTCATTTCACAAGAAATATATGGATATATCCATTTCATGTCAAAACGGACCTTTTTTTGCCAGCTCCTTAGAAGTTCCTTTTGCTGTACTTTATTTCCTTTAGTAAGATTATCCTTGTCTTTGTTTATGCCTCGGGTTGGAACAAATTACTATAATTCGTCCCCTCCTACGGATTAGTCGACACTTTTCACAAATTTTACGAACGGAAGCCCTTATTTTCATAGTTGTTTTTCCTTAATTCTGTGAATATATTTATTGTTGGACGAAAAAAAGGTTTCTTGATATTTTTGAATCTTGAATTGTATCTTCGTGAAAGGAATGTTAAAATTAAAATTGAAAAAACCATTTACTCATTTGAATCCTTGTTATGGAGTCTCAAAATGGCTGTCCCCTGATTAACTTATACCTAAGAACTTACTAAAATTGTTACTTTTTTCTCCTATAGGTATACCTATACAAAAATATGTCGAATCCTTTCAGAAGCATCACCTAAAATCAAAAAAATCTTTAGTATCTAAAAAAATCGAACCATGCCGTTCGGAAGTGATTAAGAAATAAAACTTTCATTAATTCATTTTTTTCTTTAATTTCATTCGAGGTAAAACATCCGAAACTTTTTTAGCAGGGGTGGTATTACACAACCCCCCTTTTTCACAAATCGTAAGTTCCGGATATCCAATTTTTATATTAGAAGGATTACCATATATAACACAAAATTTCTCCACCGATTCTTTTGAGTCGAGCTTCTCGGTCTGTCATTATACCTTGAGAAGTCGAAAGGATTACAATTCCTATTCCGCCTAAAATTCGTGGAATTCGTTGAGAGTTAGAATAGATTCGTAGACCCGGTCGACTTATTCTCTTTAAATTTAAAATCGTTTTATAGGATTCTTTCTTATTTCGTCTATGTCTTAGGGTTAAAATCAAAAAATATTGGTTGTTTTCGCGATGTTTCCTTACGTTTTCGATAAAACCCTCTCGTAAAAGTATTTTAACAATGCTTTCGGTGATGTTAGTCGATCCTATACGAACCGTTCCTTTTCTATTCATGTCAGCATTTCGTATAGAGGTTATTATATCAGCAATAGTGTCTTTCCCCATGATAAGTTAAAATTCCTTATTGTTCTATAAATTTTGATATAATCAACATGTTCTTTTTCTTTTATTTATATATAGATATAGACGAATTATATATTAATATATGAATTTAATTAGTAATATTTGATTATTAAGGGTATATGCGTGATACATAATCTATTTATTAATTTTATTTCAATACCTTTTTTTATCCTATACTAAACTATCGATACTTAGGTCTTATAATACCTCAGGAGCTAATGAAACTATTTTAGTAAAGTTTAATTGTCTCAATTCCCGTGGGATCGCCCCAAAAACTCGAGTTCCTTTTGGATTTCCTTCTTGATCAATGACAACTGCGGCATTGTCATCATATCGTATTATCGTCCCGTTGTTACGTTTGAGTTCTTTACAAGTACGTACAATTACAGCTCTGATCACTTCTGATCTTTCTAGAGGAGTATTTGGTATTGCTTCCTTGATTACAGCAACAATAACGTCACCAATATGAGCATATCGGCGATTACTAGCTCCTATTATTCGAATACACATCAATTCTCGAGCCCCGCTGTTGTCTGCTACATTCAAATAGGTTTGTGGTTGAATCATATCATTTTGTTTTGTATCTCTTCTTTTAATGCAAAGGACGAAGTCAAAAAATATTGTTTGTCAAAAAAAGAAAACTGATAATCTTTTTATCCTTAAATGTTATTTAGCTTTTTCATTCTATATTCCTATTCAGAAATAATGAATTGGGTTTTTATAGGCATTTTTGATGCCGCTATTGAAATAGCTTTTCTGGCTATGTTTTCGGGTACACCACCCATTTCATAAAGGATTTTACCTGGTTTAACCACAGCTACCCAATACTCCGGGGATCCTTTCCCAGAACCCATACGCGTTTCCGCAGGTCTTACTGTAACTGGTTTGTCTGGAAATATACGTACCCAAATTTTTCCACCACGTCGTACATTTCGTGTCATTGCTCGGCGTCCTGCTTCTATTTGTCTAGATGTGATCCAAGCGGGTTCAAGTGTTTGAAGAGCATATCTGCCAAAACAAATACGATTCCCACGAGAAGATATTCCTTCTAGTCTTCCTCGATGTTGTTTACGAAATTTGGTTCTTTTTGGGTTATAGTTGATGGTTTTTTCTAAATTCTAAATTAGAAATTCCATCTCTACTACAGAACTGAACGTGAGAGTTTCTTCTCATCCAGCTCCTCGCGAATAAAAGGACTAAAAAAGCTTGTATTTAAGATATAGATGTAGTTAATGATTAATTCTATTAATCATGGTATTTTTTGAAATTTCATCCGATCTCTTCTAAATTTTTGTATGTCTTTTTCGAAATGGAATCCAAGATTAATTCTATTTATTTAAAAATAACGGAATATCATCATCTCGAATGTCGTTTTTGTTAGAGTTAGAGTTAGAATATTCTAACAAATCCTTATTTTCTTTTATCTTTTGAATTTTTTTTTTTATTACTTTTTTTTTCAAATAAAAAAAATTTCGCTGACGAATATTTACTCTTTCAATCTCTATTTAAGTTTGATGTTTATCCCACGAGGTCTCAGAATAAAAATAAGAATAGATAATAAAGTTTCTGGTTTATTCCGCCATCCTGTCCAATGAATTACTAAGATTTATTTTTCAAGAGAATCTTCTATATTCATGGGTTCCGTCGTTCCCATCGCTTCTTGATTAATCATTAGGCCCGAATTCTACAATGGAGCTCTTACATGAAATTTTTAATTTCATTTTTTAATTTGTTTTTGAGTCAATTTTCTCAGTTTTTATTGGCTCAAGGCTCTTAATTTTTGGTTTTCGGAACAGATTTATCTAATTATTATGAATGAATCTGTATTGATGCTTTATTACATTGCTTTTCTTACAGTGACCTCATAGACTTTCCAAATTGGAATCATATATCATTAATATTCAATTTTTTCTCTCTTTCTTTCTTTCATCCTTCCATTTATCCGTATACTTTTGATTACCTTTCATAAGTTACTAATCATATTTCTTTATTCTTTTTTTGTAAAAAAAATTCAGTTGCTACAATGATATGATCAGTCTATCATATCTTGACTGATTTTTTTGGATCCAGATAATGCGAAGCAATGAGTTGCTTAGGTTATTTATTAATGCTATAGTTATTAGTTGCTGTTATAGGTAAGTTCTTTTTTCTTTTTTGTTTATCTTAATCTAATCGAATCCTAAACCAACGAGTCACACACTAAGCATAGCAATTATATCAAAGGAGTTTTGATGGAAATTTTTATTCAACCTTATAGAATTGCTGATTTTATTCTTAAACACAAAAAAGAAGACTGCAATTTTTTTTTATTTATGTTTTCTG